TGCTTTTTAAGCATATGTCTAAAAAGAACATATTTCATTTAGCTCCTTCATCTTCATGCTTACTATAACTAGTTTTTTCGGTTTTCTACTAGCGGCTTTAACTATAACCTCAGCTCTATTTATTGGTCTGACCAAGATACGACTTATTTGACATTAATTGAATGAATACAACTCACAAAAAGATTTCTTTTTTGGGTATTCATATATTCTATAGTTACTTACCGCATCAATTTCGAATTAGTGGTCATTGAGATTGATGGACAATCCGGATTACTATTTAGGGATAGATATTACCTCTCCTTTTTCCCTTTCAAACAAATTGAAATGATTGAAGTTTTTCTATTTGGAATTGTCTTAGGTCTAATTCCTATTACTTTAGCTGGATTATTTGTAACTGCGTATTTACAATATATACGTGGTGATCAGTTGGACTTTTGATGATTAATTAACATAACATCTTTTTTTTGATTGACCTCCTCTTTTCTTTAATTCACGGGAGGTCAAATTCAGATTACTGTTCCATTTTGTGAGTGTCATTTTCGGCTTAAGCTAACCAAGACCCGAATCACGCTCTGTAGGACTTGAACCTACGACATCGGGTTTTGGAGACCCACGTTCTACCGAACTGAACTAAGAGCGCTTTCTTATCACAATAGATAAGACTAGAAAGAAGAGTATTTTGTTTTGTAACCCCAATACAATACATCTTAATACATCTTATATGCGTATAGTATCATACGCTAATATAGTGTCATATACTACATAGTATAAAATGATATACTCTAAAAAAGATTATGTATGCACGATTTTAATCGATTTCATTACTGCTCAGAGGAGAAGTAATAGGTAGGGATGACAGGATTTGAACCCGTGACATTTTGTACCCAAAACAAACGCGCTACCAAGCTGCGCTACATCCCTTTAAACTTTCAATTGGTCTACAGTGTGATTGTAGATAATCCTTGTCTTGTTTTCCAAATCCTCGTTTTTTTAGCCATTGATATACATACAAGGTGTCTTGCCATTTCTTTTTTTTTGGTCTCATATAAGATATAATAATAGTCAAAAGTTTCTATATAGAAGATATATATCTAATAGATAATCTATAATAGTATATAAATTAGATATAATATGAAATATATTATATCAACCCCCCCATAAAAAACTCAAAAATGAATATTTTTTTGGAATGCTCAGGCAGAAAGATATTTTTTTTTTTCGGTTTTCAGAAAGGGAAAATCTTATCTACCGAATCAGTGCATATTTCAATTTACATTAGGAATTCCCTGTACAAATACAAGGGATCCCTAACTACTTAACGTGCATATACACACAGCTGATCATATATGTATTAACATTATACATTACAAAAAAGAATAACGAAGGAGGATTTAAAATGCGAGATCTAAAAACATATCTTTCCGTGGCACCGGTACTAAGTACTCTATGGTTCGGGGCTTTAGCAGGTCTATTGATAGAGATCAATCGATTATTCCCGGATGCGTTGACATTCCCTTTTTTTTCATTCTAGTTATTGACATGAGAAGGGGTGAAGAAGATTAGAGAGAGAATCAAAAGATCTGTGACTAATCCCTCCCCCTCTTTTCTTTTAGATAAAATCAAATTCGATACAATTAAGTAAAATAAAGAGGGTAAGTAGAATAAAGAAAAGAGGAAAGACAAATAAAAAAGTAGATTCAACCTCATCGAAATTCGGGTTTTCAAATTCAATTTCGAAATAATCTAGTGAAATCGAAAAGCGAACTGTGTCTAATACAAGAATATCATACAAGATAGTCAAATGAAATACTATACTTCGACTTAGAATAGAATTCTATTCTAAATTCTAAATAGAACTGAATAGAGTTCGAAATTTTTATTTTTTACTTAATTAATATTAAATATTAATATTATATTTAATTCTATTTATTTACTATTTATTTAATATTACTTTACTTAGTATATTATATTAGATTAGTTAGTATATTGGATTGTGATTGCAACGAAATAATCTTTCATAATTTCGAGTTAGCAACTTCTATTTTTTTCCTTCCTTTTTCCTTTTAAATCGTAAAAGAAAATCGAAGAGTTGGTTGAAGCAAAAACTCATCAAAAACTTAAAAAGGGGAGGGTTCATGGCCAAGGGTAAAGAAGTCCGAGTAACAGTTATTTTAGAATGTACAAATTGTGTTCGTGTTCAAAAGGGTCTTAATAAAGAATCAAGGGGGATTTCCAGATATATTACTCAAAAGAATCGACATAATACTTCTAGTCGATTAGAATTGCGAAAATTCTGTCCTTATTGTTACAAACATACGATTCACGGGGAGATAAAGAAATAGATCGAATCAAATCAAGGTGGTTGTATGTCACTTTTTTTAGAAGGAACATGAAAGAAGGGGTACATATTCTATCTATATACCATAGTATTCCATATAAATACCTTATTTTGAAATACCATATTATATAGATATCGAAATAAAACAAGATTTCTATAATAATATAGCTAATAATATAGCTTAAATCTATAATGGAACTTAAAAATAGACCTTCAATTAAAATATTCAAATTAAGTCAAATTAAGATAAATATAAGTATTTAAAATTAGAATAGAGAATATTAATAATAAAAAAGAATCCTCTTTTTTAATCCTAAATCATTTTTGATCAGATGGAAATAGTATTTTCGGGATAAGGAATAAACAAACCATGGATAAATCCAAGCGATTCTTTCTTAAATCCAAGCGATCTTTTCGTAGGCGTTTGCCCCCGATCCAATCGGGGGATCGAATTGATTATAGAAACATGAGTTTAATTAGTCGATTTATTAGTGAACAAGGAAAAATATTATCTAGACGGGTAAATAGATTGACCTTAAAACAACAAAGATTAATTACTATTGCTATAAAGCAAGCTCGTATTTTATCTTTGTTACCTTTTCTTCTTAATAATGAGAAACAATTTGAAAGAGGGGAGTCGACCGTCAGAACTATTGGTCTTAGAACCCAAAATAAATAAAAAATAAGCTTACTCTTCAATTGAATCACAATTCCAATTTGAACTCAAACACAGATTGATGTTTTGTTCGGAAAAATTCGAGGATCCAGATTGGATTTTCGTATTATAAGAAAAAAAAGAATGGGTAAGAAAGAATAATGTTTTTTTATTGAATATTACACGCGTTCACTCATTTTATTTTCAGCGGCTTTATCATATTCTTTTTATCATATTAATTTCTACTCTACCCTCCCGGAGTTCATTCTCCAGCGAAACGCCATTTCAAATATTGAGTCGGGTTCCTTAGAATTTACTTATTTTATGATTTCATTCGAAATCATATAAAGACAATTCCTATTTAATATAGCGATTTGTGCAAGTATTTTACGATTCAGAAGCAACTGTGTCTTGTACAGATTATGTATAAATTTACTATAACTATAAGCTACCCCATTCTCACGAATTACTGCATTTATTCGAGTGATCCACAAACGACGAAAATCTCTCTTTTGCCTATCTCTATCTCGATGAGACGAAACCAAAGCTCTTATTTTCTGTTGAATAATTGTTCGAGTAAGTCTTGAATGAGACCCCCGAAAGCTTGATGCAAATAAACGAATTTTTGCTCTACGTCTCCGAGCGATATATCCTCGTTTAATTCTGGTCATTGAATAAATAAATGAATTTGACTGAATAACTAAGTGATTTCTTTTCTTTCAGTTATTCTTTTCCTCTTTCCTAGTTTATTAATAACAAAACGGATTCTTCCAATGTATAAACTAAAAATTCCAATGGCTTTTGCTACTATAACCTTCCCTACCACAATTTTTCTTTTTTTTATATAGGCATTTCACCTCGAGCTAAGAAATTGTATTGATACTAGGTACTAGGTATCAAAAAATATAAAAAATAGAAATGACTAAAGAAAGAGTGGGTTCCATCGTTTCTATGGTTCCGTCTTAAACGGTGAGGTCCTCTCTATACACCGGAGCCCCTTACTTGATTTAATCAATGCGATTGGTAACTTGTACAGTTCACATTCTTTGGCTCTACCCATCCATTATCTAGTCATAGGTCTTTCACAATGAGATCTACTGATACAGTAACGATATTTAATTATGAAGATTAGCCGTGTAGCTGACCCTCTTAGTCCGTTTTTGCAAGACAAGAGTAGAGCCATAAGATTTCATCTTTGAAAATAGAATTTCCCTCGCTTAATGGATAACCATTTGTTACCAATGAGAGATTTTTTCATCGTCAATTCAAAATTGAAATGATTGGATTTGCACCAATGGAAACCATAAATTTCAACATAATAGAAGGATAGAATAGATCTTTTTTTAGATCGTGAATGGCCTCTTTTTTTCCTTCCATTTTATCCTATTCACTGGTACTGATCATTGATACTGGAAAATGGGTTTCCTTTAGTTTAGTTTGTACCAGCGAGGCTCTGAACGAGTCGCACATACACCCTAGTACATGTTCCTCGGCGCTGAGGACATCCCCGAAGAGCAGGGGATTTTGTCACATTTCTGATTGGCTGTCTTGTGTTTCTAATAAGTTGTTTAATGGTTGGCATGTTGAATCATATACATAATGAATGGGATGGTTTAGATCGATCCTAACCGGCTGCTTGCTTATGAATTACTTCTCAATTTAATAGATCAATAGAATATTATTATTATTAAACCCAGCAATAAGTCAAAAAAAAAATATTAAGTTGCAGATTTGCGCAGGATTACTGTTATTTTTAGCCAACCGCTACAAGATCAACAATTCCATGAGCTTGGGCTTCTGTTGCTGACATAAAAACATCCCTTTCCATATCTTCAGATACAACCCATAATGGTTTGCCTGTTCTTTGTACATAAACCCTTGTGAGGCTTTCGCGCAGTTTCAATAGTTCTTCTGCTTCCAGGACAAATTCTCCCGTTTGTGCCTCATAAAAAGAACTCGCAGGTTGATGTATCATTACCCTGATGATATACCCGCGGATGATGAGGTGAAAGAAACGAGATAAAGAATAATAAAAAAAGATAGAATTGAGCAACCGTACAGGCATAGGCATTGCACATTGCATACGGCTCTACAATGGGATTCATTTTGACCTTCCATTAAAGAAAAGAAAGAGAAAAAAATATGGATATAGGGTTTATTTTCTCAGATCCGGATCGTAAAATAATCCAATTACCATCCTTCCTTTCAGGGCAGTTTTAAAATACTATGATGGCTCCGTTGCCTTATATATATTTATCTCGTTTGTGATTCAGCAATCCCAAAGTTTTTTTTTTCGTACTCTTTCATAACAATACCATAAGTATTGGTTGTTAAAAGTCTTCAGGGTAAAAATAAAAAAGTTTGTGACGCTGAAAAGGTTCCGGATAAAATTGCGAATCCCCCTTTTATTTTATACTAATTTCCTACTCCTCTTTCGATATATAATCTATGTTAAAAAAAATGCATATCGAATTCGAAGTGCCATGCTATTATTACTTAAGATTCATATTTTATATGGCGAAGGCATAGTCTTTTTTCTTAAAAAACTCATTGGCGCCAAGCGTGAGGGAATGCTAAACGTTTGGTAATCTCTCCTCCAACCAGGATAAAAGAGGCCATTGAAGCGCCTAATCCCATGCATATTGTATGCACATCAGGTTGCACAAATTGCATAGTATCATAAATAGCTACCCCTGGTATTACCCATCCGCCGGGAGAGTTTATAAATAAATACAGATCTTTGTTATCATTCTCTATACTGAGATATACCATAAGACCAATAAGTTGATTCGAGATCTCGCTATCAACCTGTTGGCCTAAAAAAAGTAATCTTTCTCGATAAAGTCGGTTGATTAGGGTAAAATTTGTATCCCTTACGAGCCGTACGTGCACCTTTTGATGCATACGGTTCAACAAAGATTGCGAAAAAAGAATCAATGTGTAAGTTCCGTCCCTCTTTCTTTTTTTTTCGGGATACCTTTCTAATTTCATTTTCGAATTTTATTAACGATTTTATTCAATTTTTCAAGAAAGATGAGTTTTGTACTCCTTTCCTATAAAAAAAAATCCATTAAACTTATCGAACTAACTTCTCATTGATGTATTGTTTCATCGAGCTCTAATCCAAGTCACGATGTCATTTTCTTGTTTCTAAATGGGCTTTTGCAATTCTTTTAGGTTTATGCTCTACTCCGAGTAAAAAAAACCGATTTGGATTTGTACATATAGGACAAATGTTACTAATACTACGTCCTTTTTCCTGCGACTTACTTCTTTTTCACTTCATTTCAGATCTTCTGCCAAATATTCGACGTATTTATCATATTATTCGCTTGATTAAAAGTTTGAGATTTTCATTTGAGATTATTCTCTTATTCAATATCAATAACAAAAAAATCTTTTATGATCTTTTTATGATCTATGATATAAGTATTAATAATCATAACTATATTACATAACTATATTACCAATTGGGTTTGTTTTAAACGGAGCCTGGATACTTCATTTTATTGATCCAATAAAGCTAACCATAAATTATTTCATTTTTTCTTTTTAATTAATAATATTCATTTTCATACCCCTCAAAATAGATCTAATTGCACTTCACGCTCCAACTTTTTGATAATTCAATCTTTTTTGGGCGAAACAGAGGATATCTCGATCGGGGGAGAGAACGGGTAACTCCCGTATGACCCAATATATCTGACAAGCCGCACTATACGTCAACCCAAGAGGCATCTTCCTCTCCAGGATTTCGAAAAGGAACTTTTGGAACACCAATAGGCATAAGCTGAAAGAAAAACGAATTAAGTACTATATTTCACTTTGATGTGGAAGCGTAACAACGTCTTTATTGTCTTATGGATAAAATATTGTCTTTTATCCTATTTTATCCATAAAACTGGGAAAATATTCTTACGAATAGGTCTTTGGGGTGATTCACAAATATGTATGCATTCATTCATAGAAAATGGGATCAACCCACATTGCGTATTGGTACTTATCGGATATAGAATAGATCTGCTTCTCTTTGTTACTACGAACCAAATTGTTCCGTTTTTACTAAAAAAACAAGAATAAAACAAATTTTAATACTTTCTTCGAGATAATGCACTGAAAAGGGCGGTCCGTAGGATAATTTTTTCAAATGCAATAAAGTTACATAGTGTCTATTTTTCGTTGATAAAGGGGTATTTACATGGGTTTGCCTTGGTATCGTGTTCATACCGTCGTATTGAATGATCCCGGTCGTTTGCTTTCTGTCCATATAATGCATACAGCTTTGGTTGCTGGTTGGGCCGGTTCGATGGCGTTATATGAATTAGCAGTTTTTGATCCCTCTGACCCCGTTCTTGATCCAATGTGGAGACAAGGTATGTTCGTTATACCTTTCATGACTCGTTTAGGAATAACCAATTCATGGGGCGGTTGGAGTATAACAGGAGGGACTATAACGAATCCAGGTATTTGGAGTTACGAAGGTGTCGCCGGTGCACATATTGTGTTTTCTGGCTTGTGCTTCTTAGCGGCTATTTGGCATTGGGTGTATTGGGATTTAGAAATATTTTGTGATGAACGTACCGGAAAACCTTCTTTGGATTTGCCCAAGATCTTTGGAATTCATTTATTTCTTTCAGGAGTGGCTTGCTTTGGTTTTGGCGCATTTCATGTAACAGGATTGTATGGTCCTGGAATATGGGTGTCCGATCCTTATGGACTAACTGGCAAGGTACAACCTGTAAATCCGGCGTGGGGTGTAGAAGGTTTTGATCCTTTTGTTCCGGGAGGAATAGCCTCTCATCATATTGCAGCAGGTACTTTAGGTATATTAGCGGGTCTATTTCATCTTAGTGTCCGTCCGCCACAACGTCTATACAAAGGATTACGTATGGGCAATATAGAAACCGTCCTTTCCAGTAGTATCGCTGCTGTTTTTTTTGCAGCTTTTGTTGTTGCTGGAACTATGTGGTATGGTTCAGCAACCACCCCTATCGAATTATTTGGTCCCACTCGTTATCAATGGGATCAGGGATACTTCCAGCAAGAAGTATATCGAAGAGTTGGCGCTGGGCTAGCTAAAAATGAAAGTTTATCAGAAGCTTGGTCTAAAATTCCTGAAAAATTGGCTTTTTATGATTACATCGGCAATAATCCTGCAAAAGGGGGATTATTCAGAGCGGGCTCAATGGACAATGGAGATGGAATAGCTGTTGGGTGGTTAGGACATCCTATCTTTAGAGATAAAGAAGGGCGTGAACTTTTTGTACGTCGTATGCCTACTTTTTTTGAAACATTTCCTGTTGTTTTGGTAGATGGAGACGGAATTGTTAGAGCCGACGTTCCTTTTAGAAGGGCAGAATCGAAGTATAGCGTCGAACAAGTGGGCGTAACTGTTGAGTTCTATGGTGGTGAACTTAATGGAGTCAGTTATAGTGATCCCGCTACTGTGAAAAAATATGCTAGGCGCGCTCAATTAGGTGAAATTTTTGAATTAGATCGTGCTACTTTGAAATCGGATGGGGTTTTTCGTAGCAGTCCGAGAGGGTGGTTTACTTTTGGACATGCTTCTTTTGCTCTGCTTTTCTTCTTCGGGCACATTTGGCATGGTGCTAGAACCTTGTTCAGAGATGTTTTTGCTGGTATTGACCCAGATTTGGATGCTCAAGTGGAATTTGGAGCATTCCAAAAACTTGGAGATCCAACTACAAGAAGACAAGTAGTCTGATACACGATTTCTCTGTTATTTTATTCTTTATTTTTATGATTTGACATAAGTTAACTGAAAACTCTTGATTGGAATCTTCACTTTTTCTTTGACTCTTGCTTTTTTTTGTTTAGCCGGGAGATAATTCCCAATAAAAAAGAAATAGGTATGGAAGCTATAATTGTAAAGCACGATCGAATTTATGGAAGCATTGGTTTATACATTCCTCTTAGTCTCCACTCTAGGGATAATATTTTTCGCTATCTTTTTTCGGGAACCACCTAAAGTTCCAACTAAAAAGACGAAATGATTTTTTATTATATCAATTGAAGTAAGTAGCCTCCCAACATTGGGAGGCTACTTACTTCAACTAGTCCCCGTGTTCCTCGAATGGATCTCTTAGTTGTTGAGAGGGTTGCCCAAAAGCAGTATATAAGGCATACCCAGTAAAACTTACAAGTAAACCAGATATAGAGATGGCGACTAGAGTTGCTGTTTCCATTATTATATAATTTCAAGACTAAAACGGATCTATGATAAAATCGTTTATTTACAACGGAATGGTATACAAAGTCAACAGATCTCAATGAATACAAAATAGGATTTATGGCTACACAAACCGTTGAGGGTAGTTCTAGATCTGGACCAAGACGAACTACTGTAGGGAATTTATTAAAACCATTGAATTCAGAATATGGTAAAGTAGCTCCTGGGTGGGGAACTACTCCTTTGATGGGTGTTGCAATGGCTCTCTTTGCAGTATTTCTATCTATTATTTTGGAAATTTATAATTCTTCCGTTTTATTGGACGGAATTTCAATGAATTAAATTCGATTCACAAAAATCGGGAATTCTTAGCTTTTTAATACTTTTAATACAAAGTAAAGCATTTCGGTTTCGGATTTTTATCTCATTTCATTATAGTATTTTCGTATTGGTAGTTCGATCGTGGAATTTCTTTCCTTATTTCCGGAATATGAGTGTGTGGCTTGTTATAATGGATCCTATTGATAGTACAGAGAATGGGTCTGTCATCTTGATAGAGATGGTTTTACCTCGTCGGATATTTAATTTAGTCTAGTATCCGGAGCACGGAATATATGAAATAGATCACAAAAAATAGTAACTATGATTCCTACTTAATAGTTAGACCCCGTGACCGGACTCCAAAAAATTTTCCAAAGAGTTTGAAGTTATAAATTGAAAGCTTTTTCTTTTTTTTTTTTAAAAAACGTGAGAGTTTTTTTTGATTGTAAAGGACAAAACTTTCTTTTGATTTTGAGTCATTATATCTATGCATTCAATAAGCGAGGATCCAATGGTTTTGACTCAAGAAATCTTTGGGCTTAGTTTGAAGTTTTATTGATGAATCATCGGGGTTTTAGTATGAATCTGAGGTTTCAATCGATTCATAGGGTCTTAACAAGAGAATTCCTATCAATAATAAAGAAAACAAAAGTAAAGCTCCATTATATACAAAAAAACAAATCAAAGAAAAAGAAGTAGGTAACTAGAAGATTCAAGAGGCCTGTAACAATCAACTGAGTCACCTTGATATGTTGGCATTATAATCACAAATAAAAACTTTCGGATTTTTATTCCTTCGTATTTTCAAAGAAGGGATAAAAGGTTGAGTAGGAAGGTTCAAATTTTATATCCCATATCCCTTGCAACCAAACCAATATTTGGGTTTTTTGTTTGAGCCGTACGAGATGAAATTCTCAGATACGGTTCTCAGAGGGGGATTACTATCAGTTTCCCTATCTCAATAAAGTCTATGATTGGTTCGAAGAACGTCTCGAGATTCAGGCGATTGCAGATGATATAACTAGTAAATATGTTCCTCCCCATGTCAATATATTTTATTGTCTAGGAGGAATTACGCTTACTTGTTTTTTAGTACAAGTAGCTACGGGGTTTGCTATGACTTTTTACTACCGTCCAACTGTTACTGAGGCTTTTGCTTCTGTTCAATACATAATGACTGAAGCTAACTTTGGTTGGTTAATCCGATCAGTTCATCGCTGGTCGGCAAGTATGATGGTCCTAATGATGATCTTGCACGTATTTCGTGTGTATCTCACGGGCGGTTTTAAAAAACCTCGAGAATTAACTTGGGTTACCGGTGTGGTTCTAGCCGTATTGACCGCATCCTTTGGTGTAACTGGTTATTCCTTACCTTGGGACCAAATTGGTTATTGGGCAGTCAAAATTGTAACAGGCGTACCGGAAGCTATTCCTGGAATCGGATCTCCTTTGGTAGAGTTATTACGCGGAAGTGCTAGTGTGGGACAATCCACTTTGACTCGTTTTTATAGTTTACACACTTTTGTATTACCTCTTCTTACTGCCGTTTTTATGTTAATGCATTTCCTAATGATACGTAAGCAAGGTATTTCTGGTCCTTTATAGAGAATGTAGATCGTAGATATTTGTAATCAATCATTTACGACTTGAGGAGGAACAATAGCATTTCATTGCTACAAATATGGATTATTGAAAAAAATAAGACATGTATTTGGATATTTCCCTTCAACTATCTAAGTATTCTATATTTGATACGAATAATTCTAGCTGAAGTGAATTCTCCTAAGAGAAAATGGATTATGGGAGTGTGTGGCTTGAACTATTGATTGAGCCGTGCAGATAGATGTTCGTGTCTGCCACATTGGAATTCACAACCAAATGTGTCTTTGTTCCAACCACCCCTAGGAAGCTTCATATAGAGGAGAGGCTGGTTTGTTTGAAGAGAATCTTTTCTATGATCTAGGATCATATCCAATCATATCGTACATGAACAGGCTCCGTAAGATCCAGTACAATAAGTGATGTTGCCTAAGACAGATTTTGTTTTAGTTATTTGACTTACTTAATAGTATAGAAATGCAGTCATTTCCTCTGCATTGCCCTGATTTATGATACTATCGGAGTGAAACAAGGGGTCTAAAGAAAAAAAGCGGGGGCTAGACTCTATTAGTAACAAGTAAATCCTTTGTATGGAATGGAAAAAGTTTCAAGATAGTTTGTTTTGGGATAAAGGAAATTGCAAGGTCCGAGACAACCCAGAAAGCACTTGATTCTGATGGATTATGATGAACCTTTGTAAGCTTACTTGGGTATTGAGCAGTTACTTATAAAAACGAAATTCTTTGCAATAATGGGTAGTTACAACTGCGAAAATTCCAATCTGGTAAAATTTTTTCTGACATAGACTCAGTCATATATGTCTAGATACTAGACTAGATACTATATACTATATAGAAATAGAATAGATTTTGACTATATAGATTTATTTGCTATGTATATAGACCCATTTAGTTCGTTTGATTTTTGCTCGAGCCGGATGATGAAAAAGTATCATGTCCGGTTCCTTCGGGGGATGAATCTATAAGAATTCACCTATCCCAATAACAAAAAAACCTGACTTGAATGATCCTGTATTAAGAGCAAAATTGGCTAAAGGGATGGGTCATAATTATTACGGGGAACCCGCCTGGCCCAACGATCTTTTATATATTTTTCCGGTAGTAATTCTAGGTACTATTGCGTGTAACGTAGGCTTAGCGATTCTCGAACCATCAATGATTGGTGAACCTGCGGATCCATTTGCAACTCCTTTGGAAATATTACCGGAATGGTATTTCTTTCCTGTATTTCAAATACTTCGTACAGTACCTAATAAGTTATTGGGTGTTCTTTTAATGGTTTCAGTGCCTGCGGGATTATTAACAGTCCCGTTTTTGGAAAATGTTAATAAATTTCAAAATCCATTTCGTCGCCCAGTAGCGACAACCGTCTTTTTGATTGGTACCGTAGTGGCCCTTTGGTTGGGTATTGGAGCAACATTACCTATTGATAAATCCCTAACCTTAGGTCTTTTTTAAATTAAAATCTATTGTGAAATAAAATATCACGACTTGGGTATCTAGGAAATAGCCGCTTTAACTTGGGTATCTAGGGAATAATCGCTTTAAAGTAAAGTGCATTTTCCCTAGATACATCTATTCATATTCAATTCTGAATTTATTCGGAATAGATAGATTAGGCTAAAGATTCAAAACCCATTGCATCTTTTTTTCTTTAGTTTAAGTTTATAAAAATAAAAAAAGATGCATTTCAAATTTAAATTTATTGTATTTATTGTTCGGTAAATCGGTTGTAAAATGTTTTTTCTATTTCTAGAATGTCCAATATCTGTTTTACATCTTCTCTACGAAAATTTTGAATGTTCATAAGGTCTTCTTGACTCTTATTCAAAAGGTCCAATAATGTATGTATGTTGAACTTTTTGAGACAAGTATAGATCCTGGGAGGCAATTCTAATTGATCAATAAAAATATATTTTAATCCTAGTTCTTTTTTCGTTTTTCTTAACTTAGTCAATCTATCATGAAAAGTAAAAGGGGGTAAAGTAACCTTGTACTGATTATTCTCGAAATGTAAGTTTTCTTCTTCCGCATGCAGAAAAGGAATCAATAAATCAATTAAATTCCGGGAGGCTTCATGAAGTGCTTCTGTAGGAGTTAAACTTCCATTTGTCCATATTTCGAGAAAAAGTATCTCTTGTTTTTCATTTCGATTCCCATAAGAATGAATACTATGATTGGCATTTCGAACAGGCATGAATACAGCATCTATAGAATAGCTTCCATCTTGAAAGTTATTTGGTGTTTTTATATGATATCCGCGATTCCTCTCAATTTGTAATCCAATACAAAAATGAATCGGTTCCATTAGGCTAGCTATATGCTGTGTGTTATCAACAATTTCCACAGAAGGTGGTAAGATTATGTCTTGAGCAGTTACGCATCCAGGACCTTTGACACAAATAGACGCGTTGCAAGTTCCATACAGATTACTTCTCAATACAATTTCTTTCAAATTCATTAAAATTTCATGTACTGATTCTTGAATACCAACTATGGTAGAATATTCATGTGGTATTTTTTCAAATTTTGCACGGGTGATACATGTTCCTTCTATTTCCCCAAGCAAAGCTCTTCGCATTGCAATGCCTATTGTATCGGCTTGTCCTTTACTAAGTGGAGACAGAATAAAGCGTCCGTAATAAAGACGCTTACTGTCTACTCTTGATTCAACACACTTCCAATGTAGTGTCTGAGTAGATACTCTTACTTTCTCTCGACCCATATTAATATGATTTCATCAGATCATTGAATCATTTATTTCTCTTGCAATTTAATTTCTTTCATTTTAATTTCTACACACGCCTTTTTTTAGGGGGTCTACAGCCATTATGTGGCATAGGAGTTACATCACGTACGAAACTTAATAGTATCCCACTTCTACGAATAGCTCGTAATGCTGCATCTCTTCCGAGACCTGGACCCTTTATCATGACTTCTGCTCGTTGCATACCTTGATCGACTACTGTCCGAATAGCATTTCCCACTGCGGTTTGAGCAGCAAATGGAGTCCCTCTTCTTGTACCCTTGAATCCACAAGTACCAGCGGAGGACCAAGAAATTACCCGACCCCGTACATCTGTAACAGTCACAATGGTATTGTTGAAACTTGCTTGAACATGAATAACTCCCTTTGGTATTCTACGTGTACTTTTACGTGAACCACTACGCCCATTCCTACGTGAACCCGTTCTTGCTAGAGATTTTGCCATACTTTATCAACGAAATCAGAGATATATGGATATATCCATTTCATCTTAAACGAGACCTTCTATTTTTCATTGGATAGGATCCTTTTATTTGAGAGAGTCCTTTTTAACAAGTTAACAAGATTAGCCCTGTCTTTGTTTATGTCTCGGGTTTGAACATATTACTATGATGCGCCCCCTCCTACGGATCAGTCGGCATTTTTCACAAATTTTACGAACGGATGCCCTTATTTTCATAGTTGTCGTTCCCTAACTTATACTTTTTGATTGGAAGAAAATAGGTTTCTTGAAATTTGAAACTTAGAATTCTAGCTCCCTGAGGTGTATGTTGAAGTTGAAAAAACCACCTAATCTTCCGAACCCTTTTTGCGCGGAGTCTAGAAATTATACGTTTTCGGGTTCAAGCATAACATAAAGACTTATTTGAATTTTGATTGATTGCTATTATACCTATCAAACTAAAACTCCGTGAATCCTTCCTGAAACATAACCTAGAATTAGATGAATTAGATCTTCATGAGCTAAATGAAACGCGAACATAGCATAGCATTAGGAAGGGATTCAGTAATTTAAGCTTCATGAATAAGTTTTTTTGTTCTTTCATTTTTTGAGCATTCTAGGTCAAACCCCTCGAAGTCTCAACTAATATAGGAAGAGTGATATCAACTCCTCCGCCCCTTTTCGTTGATAAATAGGAAATTCCGAATAAAATTCGGTAATCATAAAGATTACCATATATAACACAAAATTTCTCCGCCGATTCCCTGTAGTCGAGCCTCTCGGTCTGTCATTAGACCTCGAGAAGTAGAAAGAATTACAATTCCCATCCCGCCTAGAATTCTAGGAATTCGTTGATAGTTAGAATAGATTCGTAGGCCAGGTCTACTAATCCGTTTTAAATTCAAAAAAGTTCGGGGTGTCCCTTTCCTATTCCTTCTATGTCGGAGGGTTAAAACAAAAAAATCGTTGTTGTTTTCCTGATGTTTTCTCACGTTTTCGATAAAACCTTCTTGTAAAAGTATTTTAACAATGTTTTCAGTGATGTTAGTAGATGCTATTCGAACCGTCCCTTTTCTATTCATGTCGGCATTTCGTATAGAAGTTATTATGTCAGCAATAGTGTCCCTACCCATGATAAACTAAAATTATTCTTTACCTCCCATTTTTGGTATAATCAACATGCTTTTATTTCAATTTCTTTATATTTTATATTTATTATTTCTATTTAGTTAATTAGTTAATTTTTTTTTTAATCTTTAATTATGTTAAATAAAGGTATATGCGTGAGATAGAATCGAATTTCATGCAAATACTATGTATAATATAACTATTATACTATAATACCTCAGGTGCTAATGAAACTATTTTAGTAAAACTTAACTGTCTCAATTCTCGGGCAATCGCACCAAAAACTCGCGTTCCTTTTGGATTTCCTTCTTGATCAATAACAACTGCAGCGTTGTCATCATATCGTATTATCATACCGTTGTCGCGTTTAAGTTCTTTACAAGTACGTACAATGACAGCTCGGATCACTTCTGATTTTTCTAGAGGTGTATTTGGCAATGCTTCCTTGATTACAGCAACAATAATGTCACCAATATGAGCATATCGTCGATTACTAGCTCCGACGATTCGAATACACATTAATTCTCGAGCCCCGCTGTTATCCGCTACATTCAAATGGGTTTGAGGTTGAATCATATCATTTTTGAATTTGTTCTTTCAATGCAAAACAAAGAGTGAAGGAAAAAAAAAGAAATATTTGTTGTCAAAAAATGCAATTGTTTTTTTATCCCCAAGACTTTTTTCTTTGGTTCTACGTTTCTATCTATCCCGAAATAATGAATTGAGTTCGTATAGGCATTTTTGAGGCGGCTATTGAAATAGCCTTTCTGGCTATATTTTCTGCGACTCCCCCCATTTCATAAAGTATTCTACCGGGTTTAACGACAGCTACCCAATATTCGGGAGATCCCTTACCCGACCCCATACGTGTTTCTGTAGGTCTTACTGTAACTGGTTTGTCTGGAAATAAACGGACCCATATTTTTCCACCACGCCGCACGTTTCGTGTCATTGCTCGCCGCCCTGCTTCTATTTGTCTAGATGTAATCCAAGCCGGCTCAAGTGCCTGAAGAGCATATTTACCGAAAGAAATACGATTGCCTCGATAAGATATCCCTTTCATTCTTCCTCTATGTTGTTTACGAAATCGGGTTCTTTTGGGGTTATAATTGATGCTTCTTTTTCAATTCCATCTCTACTACAAAACCGGACATGAGAGTTTCTTCTCATCCGGCTCCTCGCGAATTAAAGGATTCAAATTTAATGAAAATATACTTAATTTTGGATTTTTTTTTTGAGATTTCATCCAATCTATTAGAAATTTCTCTATCTTGTTTGGATATCTACTTAAACATCTAAACATCTATTTTTATTTTCGTTTATTTCTAGATAATTTTTTTATATTTGACTTTCTATTTATTTTATATCTAATATCTAAATTTATATAGAAATATAAATACTGACTTTTTTTTTTAATAACGAATCTTTTTGTCTTTTATCATATTGGATCAAACAAGATTGACCAATCTAATAAAAATCTTCGCGGGCGAATATTTACTCTTTCAATATCTATTTCCGCTGTGGGGTTAGATCATACATAATTTCTCGGAATAAATGAATTGTCCCCGGTTCGTTCCGCCATCCCACCCACTGAATTATTTGGATTTGTTTTTCACTAGAATCCGCTATATTCAGAGGTTCCGTCGTTCCCACCGCCTCTCAATTAATGGTTAGGTTTGAATTCTACAACGGAGCCCCCGTGAAATTTGTTCTTGAGTCAACCTTCTCAGTCTTTATTGGCTCGAGGCTCGTGATTTTTTTTTTATGAACAGATTTCTCTAGTTATGTGTGAATCAGTATTGATGCGTTCTAACACTGCCTTTTCTGAGATAGTTCATAAACCTTACATCTATTGGAATGGTTGAGATGGCAATGATATTCTTTTTCTTTCTTTCTTTCACCCCTCCCCTTATCTGCATACTTTTCTAGCAAAATAATATTGGTTTTTCTTTTTTGTTTATGCAAAAAAAAAAATGGAGTTGCTCCAATGATATGACCAATATATCATATCTTGACTGTTTTTTTGTATCCAGATAATAC